TCATACATAAATCGAGTCAATGCAGAGGAAATGAATACATTTCTATACTATTTAGTAAGTGCAATAGATAAAGCATAATCTGGATTATGCCAATCACTTATTCTACTGGATCTTACGGAGCCAGTTCATATCATATACGACACGACCGGGTCTGATCATAGAAAGGATTCTCTTCAAACGAACCAGCCTATCCTCTGTATGGGGCTTACGCGATGGTTGGAACAAAGACACATTTTTGTTGTAAATTCAAATGTGGCAGATAAAGACATATATCTGCACGGCCCGATCAATAGTTCAAGTCACACACTCCCATAATCCATTTTATCTTCGGAGAATTCGCTTCAACTATAAGTGTCAAAAATATAGATTTTTGTAGAGTTGAAGAGAAATATCCAAATACATGTCTTATTTTTTTCAATAATCCATATTTGTAGCAATGAAATACTGTTGTTCCTACCCCAAGTGATAAATGATTAATTCAAAATATTAATGGTATAGAGTCTTCCTTATAAAGGGCCCGAAATACCTTGTTTACGTATCATTGGGAAATGCATTAACATAAATACGGCAGTAAGAAGAGGTAATACAAAAGTGTGTAAACTATAAAAACGGGTCAAAGTGGATTGTCCCACACTAGCACTTCCGCGTAATAACTCTACCAGGGGCGATCCTATTACAGGAATAGCATCAGGCACGCCCGTTACAATTTTTACTGCCCAATAACCAATTTGGTCCCAAGGTAAGGAATAACCAGTTACACCAAAAGATGCGGTTAATACACCCAAAACCACACCTGTAACCCAAGTCAATTCACGAGGTTTTTTAAAACCACCGGTGAGATACACACGAAATACGTGCAGAATCATCATTAGGACCATCATACTTGCCGACCATCGATGAACTGATCGGATTAACCAACCAAAGTTAACTTCAGTCATTATATATTGAACAGAAGCAAAAGCCTCTGTAACGGTCGGACGATAATAAAAAGTCATAGCAAACCCCGTAGCTACTTGTACTAAAAAACAAGTAAGCGTAATTCCTCCTAGACAATAAAATATGTTGACGTGAGGAGGAACATATTTACTAGTTATATCATCTGCAATTGCCTGAATCTCAAGACGTTCTTCGAACCAATCATAGATTTTATTGAGATAGGTAAACCAAGGAGACCCCCCCCGAGAACCGTATATGAAAATTTCATCTCGTACGGCTCAAACAGAAACACCCCAATACTATAGTTCTAACGGATGTGTGGAATAGAAAGTTTCAATTTTATTAATTCTATGATTCCATTTTTTCTTAAGATATGAAAGAATAAAAACCCGAAAACTATTCTTTGTGGTTATAATGCCAAAAAATCAAGTCGGCTCATTCGTCTCTATATTGATCGTTATAGGCCTCTTGAATCTTCTATTTACCTATTTTCTTTGTTGTTATTTATGTGTAATGCGGCTTTACTGCTGTTTTTTTTTTATTGATAGGAATTCTCTTGTTAAGACCCTATGAATCAATTAAAACCTCAGATTCATACTAGAACCACGATGATTCAATAAAACCTTCTCAAACTAAGTCCCAAAATTCCCTGAGTTAAGAACCGTTGGATCATCACTTATTCAATGACTAGATCTAATGACGAAAAATCAAAAGAAATCTTTGTCCTTTGATCAAAATAAGCATAAACGGAAGTTTGAAAGAATAAAAATCTTTCTATTTAGAACTTCTAACTCTTTTAAAAATTTTTTGAAGTCCGGCCACGAGGTCTGACTATTAAGTATGAATCATAGTTCTAATACTTTAGTAATCTATAGTAATCTATTTCATATATTCCGTGCTCCAGATACTAAAACGAATATCCGACGAAGTAAAACCATCTCTATCAAGATGACAGATCTATTCTCTGTACTAGCCATAGGATCAATTATACCAAGTCACACACTCATATTCCGGAAATACAGAAAAAAAGAAATTCCACGGTCGAACTACCAAAATAGAATGGGATAAAAATCAGAAAACTAAACGCTTCACTTTGGATTGAAAAAGCTAGTTAATGGTTCTTGTAAATCTAATTCATTGAAATTCCATCCAGTAAAATGGAAGAATTATAAATCTCCAAAATAATAGATAGAAATACTGCAAATAGAGCCATTGCAAGACCCATCAAAGGAGTAGTTCCCCAACCAGGAGCTACTTTACCATATTCTGAATTCAATGGTTTCAATAAACTCCCGGCATTAGTTCGTTTTGGGCGGCCAGATCTAGAACTACCCTCAACGGTTTGTGTAGCCATAATATTTTATATTCATTAAGATCTGTTGACTTTGTATACCATTCCGTTGTAAATAAATGATCTTATCATAGATCCATTGTGGTCTTAAAACTACATAATGTCTTAAAACTATATAATAATGGAAACAGCAACCCTAGTCGCCATCTTTTTATCTGGTTTACTTGTAAGTTTTACTGGGTACGCCTTATATACTGCGTTTGGGCAACCCTCTCAACAACTAAGAGATCCATTCGAGGAACACGGGGACTAGTCGAAGTAATGATCCTCCCACTATTGGGAGGATCATTACTTTCAATTGAGATAATGAAAAATCATTTCACCCTTTTACTTTTTAGTTGGAACTTTAGGCGGTTCGCGAAAAAAGATAGCGAAAAAAATTATTCCTAGAGTTGAGACTAAAAGGAATGTATAAACCAATGCTTCCATAGATTCGATCGTGGTTTACAATTATAGCTTCCATACCTGTTTATTTTGGACCGTCTCCCGGATAAAGAAAGAACAAAAGTCAAAGAAAAGGCAGCGAGTCAAATGTCAAATCAAGATTTATCCGGTACCCCAACCTATAGTCAGTCAAATAAAATAAAAACGAAAAGTAACAAAGCAATATTGTATCAAACTACCTGTCTTCGTGTAGTTGGATCTCCAAGTTTTTGGAATGCTCCAAATTCCACTTGAGCATCTAAATCCGGATCAATACCAGCAAAAACATCTCTAAACAAGGTTCTAGCACCATGCCAAATGTGTCCGAAGAAGAAGAGCAAAGCAAACGAAGCATGCCCAAAGGTAAACCAACCCCTTGGACTGCTACGAAAAACACCATCGGATTTCAAAGTAGCACGGTCTAATTCAAAAATTTCACCCAATTGAGCACGTCTAGCATATTTTTTCACAGTAGCAGGGTCGCTATAACTGACTCCATTCAGTTCGCCGCCATAGAACTCAACAGTTACACCTACTTGTTCGACACTATATTTTGATTCTGCCCTTCTAAAAGGAACATCGGCTCTAACAATTCCGTCCCCGTCGACCAAAACAACTGGAAATGTTTCAAAAAACGTCGGCATACGACGTACAAAAAGTTCATGCCCCTCTTTATCTCTAAAGATAGGATGTCCTAACCACCCAACAGCTATTCCATCCCCGTTGTCCATTGAGCCCGCTCTGAATAATCCCCCTTTTGCCGGATTATTGCCGATGTAATCATAAAAAGCTAGTTTTTCAGGAATTTTAGACCAAGCTTCGGATAAACTTTGATTTTCGGCTAAGCCAGCACCAATTCTTCGATATATTTCTTGTTGGAAATATCCTTGATCCCATTGATAGCGCGTGGGACCAAACAATTCAATCGGGGTAGTTGCTGAACCATACCACATAGTTCCAGCAACTACAAAAGCTGCAAAAAAGACAGCAGCAATACTACTGGAAAGGACGGTTTCAATATTTCCCATACGTAATCCTTTGTATAGGCGTTGGGGTGGACGAACACTAAGATGAAATAGACCTGCCAATATACCTAAGGTCCCTGCTGCAATATGATGAGAAGCTATTCCTCCCGGAACAAAAGGATCAAAACCCTCCACACCCCACGCTGGATTTACGGCCTGTACCCTTCCGGTTAGTCCATAAGGATCGGACACCCATATTCCAGGACCATACAATCCTGTTACATGAAATGCACCAAAACCAAAGCAAGCCACCCCTGAGAGAAATAAATGAATTCCAAAGATCTTAGGCAAATCCAAAGAGGGTTTTCCTGTACGTTCATCAGTAAATATTTCTAGATCCCAATACACCCAATGCCAGATAGCTGCCAAAAAACACAAGCCAGAAAACACAATATGTGCCCCGGCCACACCTTCGTAACTCCAAATACCCGGATTCGTTACAGTCCCCCCTGTAATACTCCAACCGCCCCATGAATTCGTTATTCCTAAACGAGTCATGAAGGGTATAACGAACATACCCTGTCTCCACATTGGATCAAGAACAGGATCAGAGGGATCAAAAACGGCTAATTCGTATAGAGCCATCGAACCGGCCCAACCAGCAACCAGAGCTGTATGCATTATATGGACAGAAATCAAACGACCGGGATCATTCAATACGACGGTATGAACACGATACCAAGGCAAACCCATGGAAATACCCCTTTATCAACGAAAAATAGACACAATGTAACTTTATTGCATTGGAAAAAGCTATGCTATAGACCCCTTTTTTAGGGGATTCTCTCGGGGAAAGGATTAATATTTGTTTGATGCTTTTCGTAATAATTACTTTTAGTAATAATGAAACTATTTTGTTCGTAGGAACAAAAAGAAGCAGATCTATTCTACACCCGATAAGTAACAATACGCAATGGTAAGGGGGTTGATACCATTTTATATGAGTGAATATATATATATTTGTTCATCATTCAAAGGACTCATTTGTAAGAATTTTCCTTTATTCATTTTGTCTTCTTTTTTTATGAACTTAGTCAATCTATGGAGAAAATAGGATAATAAAATCAATAGTATTAGGCCACTAAACCCACTGTTACGCTTTCACATCAAAGTGAGATATAGTACTTAATTTTTCTTTTATTTAATGCCTATTGGTGTTCCAAGAGTACCTTTTCGAAGTCCTGGAGAGGAAGATGCATTGTGGATTGACGTATAGTGCGACTTGTCAGATATATTGGGCATACGGTATTTCCCCGTTCTCTTCCCCGATCGAGATATCCCCTCTTTCGCCCGAGAAAGATTGATTCAATTATCAAAAATTTGGAGCGTGAAGTGCAATTAGATCCATTTTTTAGGGAGGGTATACGGACTAATATTATCAATTAGAATAATTTATGGTTGGCTTGGTTAGACCAATTAAATGAAGTATCCAGGCTCCGTTTAGAAAGAAAACCAATTGGTAATAAATATATTTATGATTACGACTTAATATCATATTTATATAATATTTTAGTTATTTCTATTTATTTAGATATTTAGAAATAGAAGTGATCTCAAACTGTTAATCAGTCGAGTAATATGATAAATGCGTTGAATATTTGTTGGAAGACATGAAATAAATTGAAAAAAAAAAAATAAAATAAAAATGGAGAAGTCATAGCAAAAGGACGTGGTATTGGGGCATTTGTCCTATATGTACAAATCCAAATCGGGCGGATCTTTACTCGGAGTAGAGCATAAACCTAAAAAAATTGAAGAAGCCCAGTCAGGAACAAGAAAATTACATCGCGATTTAGATTGTATCTCGATGAAACAATACATCAATGAGAAGTTAGTCAGATAAGTTTAGCAATTTTTTTTTTAGATAAACAAAACAGGCCAAAACTCATCTTTCTTGAAAAATGAAAGAAAAGTCCATTTTATAAGTTAAAAAAACCTGTTAGGAAAAAAAAAGCTAGAATCTACACATTGATTCCTTTTTTTCATGATTTTTGTTGAACCGTATGCATCAAAAGGTGCATGTACGGTTTCTAAGGGATATCGTTTTATCCCAATCAACCGACTTTATCGAGAAAGATTACTTTTTTTAGGCCAAGGGGTTGATAGCGAGATCTCGAATCAACTTATTGGTCTTATGGTATATCTCAGCATAGAGGATGATACCAAAGATCTGTATTTGTTTATAAACTCTCCTGGCGGATGGGTAATACCCGGAGTAGCTATTTATGATACTATGCAATTTGTGCGACCAGATATACAGACAATATGCATGGGATTAGCCGCTTCGATGGGATCTTTTATTCTTGTTGGAGGGGAAATTACCAAACGTCTAGCATTCCCTCACGCTCGGCGCCAATGAGTTTTTTATTTGATTTGAGAGAAAAAAAGAAAACTATGCCTTCGCACTATATGAATATTAAGTAATAATAGCATGGCACTTCGAATTCGATATGAGAAATTTTTTTTAAACCCTTAGATTACGTATCGAAAGAGTAGTATGAGATAAAAAGGCATTTTCGATTTTAGCCAATCTATCGGGAGGCCTATTTCAGCGTCACAAACTTTTTTGTTTTCACAGCAGGGGCTCTTAATCTTAACAATTTTTAGGTTATGAAAGAATATGAAAATAAATCTTGTTTTTTTATTTGAAAAAAAAAAAAAAAGAAACTTTGGGATTGCTAAATAACAGATGAAATAAATATATAAAGCAACGGAACCATCATAGTATTTTTATAGTATTTTTGAACTACTACAAAAGGAAGGATGGTTATTGGATCATTTACCAACCCGAGTCTGATAGACCCTATCATTTATTTTCTATTTCTTCGATGTAAGTAAGGTAAGGTAAAAAAAGCGAATTCCATTATAGAGCCGTATGCAATGCGCAAAAGATGCCTGTACGGTTGTTCAATTATATCTTTTTGATTATTCTTTATCTCCTCACTTTCATCATGCGAGATAGAAGAAACATTTTTTATGTTATATCATATATTATCAGGGTAATGATCCATCAACCTGCTAGTTCTTTTTACGAGGCACAGACGGGAGAATTTGTCCTGGAAGCGGAAGAGCTGCTGAAGCTGCGCGAAACCATCACAAGGGTTTATGCACAAAGGACAGGCAAACCCCTATGGGTTGTATCCGAAGACATGGAAAGAGATGTTTTTATGTCAGCAACAGAAGCCCAAGCTCATGGAATTGTTGATCTTGTAGCGACTGAATAAAAAAGAAAAAGAACAAGGATTTCACATGAATTCGTGATTTGGTATTTTATCTTCTTACCGGATTTAATATTCTATTTATTAATTTCTTAATATAGAAAATATAGAAATTAAAAATATAGAAAAAAAAAAAAAAAAATAAAGAATTCCTAAGCATCCGGTTAAGATCGATCTAAACCAGCACATTATATATATGATTCAACATGCCAACTATTAAACAACTTATTAGAAACACAAGACAGCCAATCAGAAATGTCACGAAATCCCCCGCTCTTGGAGGATGTCCTCAGCGACGAGGAACATGTACTAGGGTGTATGTGCGACTCGTTCAGACCATGGACTAGGACAAAAGAAAGAAAACAATTGATCCAGTATCACCGATCCGTACCAGTGAGTAGGATAGAATAGAATGGACGAACTCCATTGAATATTCAATATCTTAAAAAAAGATCTATCCTTCGGTTGGGGTATCAAATGTATGGTTCCCGTTGGTGCAAATCCAATCACCTCAATTTAAAATTTAAGATGAGAAAGGATTCCCCATTGATAGCAAATGGTATTCATTAAGCAGGGGAAATCTTATTTTAAAAAGTCAAAATTTTAGGCCTTATTCTTGCAAGAACGGACTAACAGGGTCAGCTACTCAGCAAATCTTCATAATTAAATACCGTTACTGTATAAATAGATCTCGTTGTGAAAGACCTAGTACTAGATAATTATGGGTAGAGCCAAAGGGCGTGAACTGTACAAGTTAACAATAACATTGATTAAATGAAGGAAGGGCTCCGGTGTATAGAGAGGACCTCGCCGTTTAAGAAGTAACCATAGAAACGATGGAACCCACTATAATCCATTTTTATTTATTACTTTTTTATTTACTATGTGTTTTTGATACCTAGTATCAATACAATTTTGATTTCTAGGCGAAATGCCTAGAAAAAAATCGTGGTCGGGAAGGTTAGAGTAGCAAAAGCCATTGGAATTTTTATTTTATACATTGGAAGAATCCGTTTTGTTATTAATAGACTAGGACACGGGAAGGGAATAACTGAAAGAAAGGAAATCAATTAGTTATTCATCAAAGTTTCATTTATTCAATGACCAGAATTAAACGAGGGTATATAGCTCGAAGACGTAGAACAAAAATCCGTTTATTTGCATCAACTTTTCGAGGGGCTCATTCAAGACTTACTCGGACTATTACTCAACAGAAAATAAGAGCTTTGGTTTCGGCTCATCGGGATAGGGGTAGACAAAAGAGAGATTTTCGTCGTTTGTGGATTACTCGTATAAATGCAGTAATTCGAGACAAGAAAGTATACTTTAGTTATAGTAAGTTAATACACAATCTGTACAAGAAACAATTGCTTCTTAATCGTAAAATACTTGCACAAATAGCTATATTAAATAAGAGTTGTCTTTATATGATTTCCAATGAGATCATAAAATAAAGAGAGTGAAGGGAATCCGTTGGAATGGTTTAAATGGAGTTCCCTGGAGAATGAACTCTGGGAAGGTAGAGTAGAAATTAGTATGATAAAATATGAAAAAGTCGTCAAAATGAAAATGAAGAAACATGTTGAATAAAAAATATTTCTTATTCTTCTATTCTTCCCCAATTTTTTTTTTTTTCAAACGACACGACAATCAAATCTGGATTTCCTATTTTTCGAAAAAAAAAAGCGTCAATCCACATTTGAGTTTGGATTGGGATTTTTTTTGATTCAATTCAAGAGTCAGCCTATTTTTTTCTGGTTCTAAGACCAGTAGTTCTAGCGGTTGACTCGCTTCTTTCAAATTGTTTCTCATTATTAAGAAAAGGTAACGGAGATAAAATACGAGCTTGTTTTATAGCAATAGTAATTAATCGTTGTTGTTTTAAGGTCAATCGATTCACCCGTCTAGATAATATTTTTCCTTGTTCGCTAATAAATCGACTAATTAAACTCATGTTTCTATAATCAATTCGATCCCCCGATTGGATCGGAGGCAAACGCCTACGAAAAGATCGCTTGGATTTAAGAAAGATTCGCTTGGATTTATCCATGGTTTGTTTATTCCTTATCCTAAAGAAAAGATCCTAATCCTATTTCTTAATTCTCCATCACGGTTGATCTGATCGAAATAGGATTTGGTTTGTTTATTTTGTTTATATTAAAATTAATATATATTATATATTGTTATATATTAGATATATCTAATATGTCATTTTTGATCTTCCTTGGAACGGAAGACTGACACACGAGTGACCGGTTCGATCTATTTCTTTATCTCCCCGTGAATCGTATGTTTGTAACAACAGGGACAGAATTTTCTCAATTCCAATCGACTAGGCGTATTATGTCGATTCTTTTGAGTAATATATCTGGAAATGCCCGTTGATTCCTTATTAACACGATTTCGAACACAACTGGTACATTCCAAAATCACCGTTACTCGGACATCTTTACCCTTGGCCATGAGCCTCCTTTGGTTTTTGATTCATTCAACTCTTTGATTTTCCGATCCGAAACGAGGAAGAAGAAAGGAACAAAAAAAACAGGTAACTCGAAATCGAATTATGAAAGAAAGGTTTCGTTGCAATAAATCAATATAAATCAATATAGTAATAATAACAATATATTAATAAGTAAGTAATATAATGATTTCTAACTATATTATTTAGAATTTTAAATTGCCGTACAGCATTTAATTTTTATTTAAGTATCTTGTATGATATTGTTGCCCCAACCATCACATTTTACTCTATTTTTTATTAATTTTATTTAAATTTGAGCCTGGCCCGAATTACTAGTTTCACCGAGGGGGAATCCCCTTTTTGTTTTTCTAACGTATATTCGAAAAAAAAAGAAGGGAAGGGATTAGTTACAGATATTTGATTCTATCTCTAATCCTCTTCCCCCCCTACCATATCAATAACTAGAATGAAAAAAAGGGGAATATCAACGCATCCGGAAAAAAACGATTGATCTCTATCAATAAACCTGCTAAAGACCCGAACCATAGAGTACTTACTACCGGTGCCACGGAGAGATATGTTTTTAGATCTCGCATTTTAAATTCTCCTCCTTCTTTATTATTTCTAATACATAATGCTAATACATATATAACCAGATGTGTATATGTACTTAATGACTGACCGCTTGTATTTGTACGCGGAATTCCTATAATTCAAGTTGAAATGTACAAAATAGATCGTACTTTTCCGAATCTTAAAAGAAACAAATAGGCCCCTTTAGGCCAGAAATTCTCGAAAAATAGTCATTTTTTACAGGGTCTCATATTTATTTCATACTTTAATATAATAGAAATAGAATAATATAATAGAAATAGAATAGAAAATAGAAGTCTTTTACTATTTTTAATATAATTATATGTTATATGAGACCAAAAAGAAGAAATGACAAGATATTTGTGTATATCAATGGAAGAAATAAAGATATGGAAAACAAAACAGGGATTCTCTACAATGACACTGTAGACCAATTGAAAGGGATGTAGCGCAGCTTGGTAGCGCGTTTGTTTTGGGTACAAAATGTCACGGGTTCGAATCCTGTCATCCCTACCTATTACTTATCTTCTGAACAGTAACGGGGGATCAATTGAGATCGATTAAAAGAAAATTGGATATACATAAAAAATCTTTAATTTTATGATAGTATATATGCAAGACGTATTGGGATCACAAAATATTCATTGTGATAATAAAGCGCTCTTAGTTCAGTTCGGTAGAACGTGGGTCTCCAAAACCCGATGTCGTAGGTTCAAATCCTACAGAGCGTGATTCTGTGTTCTTGTTAGTCGCGCTAGGTCGAAAATTACCACCGAAAAAATGAAACCAATCTAATTTTGACCTCCCGCGAATTAAAGGAAGTAGGAGGTCAATCAAAAAAGGGATGTTAATTAATCAAAGTTCCAACTGATCACCACGTCTGTATTGTAAATATGCAGTTACAAATAATCCAGCCAAGGTAATAGGAATTAGACCCAAGACGATTCCAAATAGAAAAACTTCAATCATTTCAATTTGTTTGAGAGGGGAAAGGGGAGGTAATATCTATGCTTAAATATAAATAGTAATCCGTATTGACTCTAAATCTCAATGACCAAAAATTGGAAATTGATACGGTAAGGAACTATAGAATATATGAACTATCACAGAAAGATTTTTGTATGAATTGTTCATTTAATTAATTTCAAATAAGTCGTATCTTGCTCAAGCCGATAAATAGAGCTGAGGTTATAGTCAAAGCTGCTAGTAGAAAACCGAAATAACTAGTTATAGTAGGCATGAAAAGGCTAAATGAAATATGTTCTTTTTCTACATATGTTTAGAAAGTACTTCCCTAAGTTTCCATTTTTGAAAGATACGAGGATAGGCAAAAATACCAACCAATTGAAAGGATAAGTTCCAATTGAAAGGATAAGTTCAATTGAAAGTTTTTGATTTGATTCATCAAGTATTATAGATGATATTAACAAAAACAAAGTAACAGAAGTAAGAAATCAATTCATCATCTGGGACATTTACGCATCCCGCAATTTCGAATCAACAGATTCGTTGGTCAACTCTTGAGTTGAATAAACTAATATACGTATATAACTAATATATGTATATTGAATAAACTAATATACGTATATAACTAATATATGTATATATAGAATATTCCAAATTCGAAATCTAAATAAGGTAATAATTACGAACTTTTTTTATAACTTCATTCAAACATGAAACTTTCTTTTGGAATAAAATTGAAAAAGAATTTGGATCGTTTTTTATTGTATCAAAATATCGAATCCATTATTTTTTTCGAACGACCAGTGAACTCAGTAGTGGTTCATTCACATAATTTCGCGATTGAAAAGAAAAAAAGTATCACATGACCAGTCAATCAAAACTCGGTTTTACATTTTGTCCTTTCATATCCCTAAGCTCCCTCCTTGTAATTAGGTCAAGAAGGATCCCCTTTGTTTGGGTCTAATATAACAACGCGTGCATCGCAAATATTGATTATTCTTTTATTTATTCGTTGTTCTCTTTTTTTCATGAAATACTATCTACTATTAGTACTGGGCGACTAACCAATTCTTAAAAAAAATTCTACAACCACAAAAAGGATATCTTTTCTTTAGATGTTACATCTAATTGAACCGTGAGAATATGATAAGCTCCTTCAAAAATTATTGGAAAACAACCCGTTGTATTTACATTTTACCTGATCTTCAGTTTCGAGTCCAAAGCCAATAATGAGGAAACCCCTATACTATAGGTAATTTAAGTAACTTTATATTTAATGGTACAAAATTCTAGATCGACACGCAACAAGAAAAGAATAAAGAAATTATCTAACACTTCATTTCGATACTGATTGTGAAATTGCATTGCTGTGTCAGAAGAAGGATCGCTATACTGATTCGGTATACTCTAAAGACACCCTTGGTACAATATTGACGATCTCACAAAGATTTTATTTCAGTGAATTTCCATTTACTGATTTCATCTTTTACGGAATCGACCCCCCCGACTGTACAAGAATATGCGGA